GTTAGCGTAGCTTAATTAATCTAAAGCGAAGCACTGAAAATGCTTAGATGGGTTGACTAACCCCGCAAACACACAGGTCTGGTCCCAGCCTTCCCATTAGTTATCAGTAGGATTACACATGCAAGTAGCCGCACCCCAGTGAGAATGCCCTCTAGATATATTCCCATATCAAAAGGAGCAGGCATCAAGCACGCCATACGGCCGCTCACCACGCCTTGCTAAACCACACCCCCACGGGACACAGCAGTGATAAACCTTAAGCAATTAACGAAAGTTAGACTGAGCCATACTGACACTCAGGGTTGGTAAATTTCGTGCCAGCCACCGCGGTCATACGATTAACCCGAACTAATACAATCCCGGCGTAAAGTGTGTTTAAGACCGTGCCAGATAAAGTTAAACCTCACCTAAGCCGTAAAAAGCTCTAGCCAAAGGTAAAATACCCTACGAAAGTGACTTTAACACCCTGAAAACACGACAGCTAAGACCCAAACTGGGATTAGATACCCCACTATGCTTAGCTATAAACCTAAGTAGCCCACAAACAACGCTACTCGCCAGAGTACTACAAGCAATAGCTTAAAACTCAAAGGACTTGGCGGTGCTTTACACCCCTCTAGAGGAGCCTGTTCTATAATCGATAAACCCCGATAAACCCTACCACTTCTTGCTAATCCAATCTATATACCGCCATCTTCAGCAAACCCTACCAAGGTCCCAGAGTAAGCACAAACATACCACGTAAAAACGTTAGGTCAAGGTGTAATCTATGAAGTGGAAAGAAATGGGCTACATTTTCTAACAGCAGAACAGCACATTTAACATCAACCTTTATGAAACCTAAAGGCCAAAGGAGGATTTAGTAGTAAATTAAGAACAGAGAGCTTAATTGAATAGGGCCATGAAGCACGCACACACCGCCCGTCACCCTCCTCCATACTACACACATCAATTCCCTAATTAAGCAACTAAATCACGAGAGGAGACAAGTCGTAACAAGGTAAGCATACTGGAAAGTGTGCTTGGAACACCCAAAGTGTAGCTTAATACTAAAGCACCTGGCCTACACCCAGGAGACTTCACAACAATGTGACACTTTGAAACCAACCCTAGCCTGATTCCCCCCCCCCCAACAAACATAAAACATCCAATCAAACCATTTACCTCAAATATTAACAGTATAGGAGATAGAAATTTCACCCAGCGCTATAGAAAAAGTACCGTAAGGGAAAGATGAAAGAACATTTTAAAGTATAAAAAGCAAAGTTTACCCCTTGTACCTTTTGCATAATGACCCAACCAGTAATAATCCGACAAAAAGAATTTTAGCCGAAAAACCCGAAACTAGACGAGCTACTCATAAATAGTCATATAAGGACGCACTCATCTATGTAGCAAAATAGTGAAAAAATCTATGAGTAGAGGTGAAAAGCCTAACGAGCCTAGTGATAGCTGGTTGTCTGGAAAAGAATTTCAGTTCAACCTTAAATTTACCTAAAGTACCCTAAAAACCCAACGTAAATTTAAACGTTTGCCTAAAGAGGAACAGCCCTTTAGACCAGGCTACAACCCTTAGTAGAGAGTAAACAACCCTAGACACCACTGTTGGCTTAAAAGCAGCCATCAGTCAAGAAAGCGTTAAAGCTCAACACACAATATCCTAAATCCCAACATTCCTCATCAACCTCCCACTTACCAACCAGACCGACCTATTACTCAATAGAAGTGACAATGTTGATATTAGTAACAAGAATATCCATTCTCCCAGCGCAAGCCTATATCAGATCGAATACTCACTGATAGTTAACAATAAGGTAAAAATAAACACACTCTAAAAACTTACCCCAACAAACTGTCAACCCAACACAGGTGCGCAATAAGGAAAGATTAAAAAAGTAAAAGGAACTCGGCAAAATTAACCCCGCCTGTTTACCAAAAACATCACCTCTAGCATTACCAATATTAGAGGCACTGCCTGCCCAGTGACACATGTTAAACGGCCGCGGTATTCTGACCGTGCAAAGGTAGCATAATCACTTGTTCTTTAATTAAGGACTCGAATGAATGGCCAAACGAGGGTTTAACTGTCTCTTACTTTTAATCAGTGAAATTGACCTCCCCGTGAAGAGGCGGGGATAAACCAATAAGACGAGAAGACCCTATGGAGCTTAAATTAAATAACCCACGCTGATATATGCAAACCTAATTACAGTCCTAAACACTATCACTCCCTGGGTTAAAAATTTCGGTTGGGGTGACCTCGGAGCATAAAAAAACCTCCGAACAGTTTTAACTTAGACCCTACTAGTCAAGGTAGTTTACACACCAACTGATCCAAGTCAACTTGATCAACGGAACAAGTTACCCTAGGGATAACAGCGCAATCCTACTATAGAGTCCATATCGACAGTAGGGCTTACGACCTCGATGTTGGATCAGGACACCCTAATGGTGTAACCGCTATTAACGGCCCGTTTGTTCAACGGTTAAAGTCCTACGTGATCTGAGTTCAGACCGGAGTAATCCAGGTCGGTTTCTATCTATTAAAACGTTCCTCCCAGTACGAAAGGACAAGAGAAACAGAGCCAACTCAACAAAAGAGCTCTCCATTAAATAGATGAAGTAAACTCAATCTAATATACTACTTAAACCATACCCAAAACAAGGGCTTATTAAGGTGGCAGAGCCCGGTAATTGCATAAAACTTAAAACTTTACAATCAGAGGTTCAATTCCTCTCCTTAGTACACATGTTCATGATTAACCTCATGCTTCTAATTATCCCCATCCTACTCGCCATAGCTTTTCTAATCTTAATCGAACGCAAAGTATTAGGCTATATGCAACTCCGTAAAGGCCCCAACATTGTAGGACCCCATGGTCTCCTCCAACCCTTCGCCGACGCCATAAAGCTATTTATCAAAGAACCACTACGCCCACTAACCTCCTCCACCATACTCTACATTATGGCCCCAACACTAGCCCTATCTATCGCCCTTATCATGTGGACCCCCATACCCCTACCGTACCCCTTAGTCAACATAAACATAGGGATCTTATTCATACTAGCTACATCCAGCTTAGCAGTATACTCAATCTTGTGGTCAGGATGAGCCTCCAATTCAAAATATGCCCTCATCGGGGCCCTACGAGCAGTAGCACAGACAATTTCATACGAAGTCACTCTAGCTATTATCCTTCTATCTGTCCTACTAATAAATGGGTCGTTTACCCTCTCCACCCTTATTACGACTCAAGAGTTCATGTGACTTATTATCCCATCATGGCCATTGACCATGATATGGTTTGTCTCCACCCTAGCAGAAACTAACCGAGCCCCATTTGACCTAACAGAAGGAGAATCAGAACTGGTATCAGGCTTCAACGTAGAATACGCCGCGGGCCCCTTTGCCCTGTTCTTCATGGCAGAATACACAAACATCATCATAATAAATGTCCTAACCACAACCCTTTTCCTAGGAACATTGTATAACCCCCACGCACCGCAAATGTACTCGACAACCTTCGCCACCAAGGCTCTCCTTTTAACTACCTTATTCCTGTGAGTACGAGCATCGTACCCACGATTTCGATATGACCAGCTAATACACCTCCTATGAAAAAATTTTCTGCCACTAACCCTAGCACTATGTATATGGTACATCTCCCTTCCCATCCTCTCATCAAGCATTCCACCCCAAATATAGAAATATGTCTGACAAAAGAGTTACTTTGATAGAGTAAATAATAGAGGTTTAAACCCCCTTATTTCTAGAACCAAAGGTATTGAACCTATTCCTAGGAATTCAAAATTCCTCGTGCTACCAAAATACACCACATTCTAAGCTCAGTAAGGTCAGCTAAATAAGCTATCGGGCCCATACCCCGAAAATGTTGGTTTACACCCTTCCCATACTAATTAATCCTACTGCCCTAATACCTATCTCCATAACCATCTTCATGGGGACTACAATCACGATAATTAGCTCCCACTGACTTTTAATCTGAATAGGACTAGAAATTAACATACTAGCTATTATCCCAATCTTAACAAAAAAAAACAACCCTCGATCCGTAGAAGCCGCCACCAAATATTTTCTTACACAAGCAACAGCCTCTATGTTACTTATAATGACTATCACCATCAATGCTATGTATACTGGCCAATGAAACATTACCAATATTTATGACCCACTTACCTCCACCACAATTATCTTCGCTCTTACAATAAAATTAGGCATAACCCCGTTCCATTTCTGAGTGCCCGAAGTTACCCAAGGAATTACACTAACAGCAGGAATACTTCTCCTGACATGACAAAAACTAGCCCCCATCTCCATCATACTTCAAATTCACCCATCCATAAACCTAGATATACTACTAACGCTTGCCTTACTCTCAACCCTGATCGGAGGGTGAGGAGGCCTAAACCAAACCCAACTACGAAAAATCTTAGCCTACTCATCCATCGCTCACATGGGCTGAATAGTAGTCGTCCTAATATATTGTCCCCCCCTAACAATACTAAACTTGCTAGTCTACTTAATACTCACTACCACCATATTTACTATACTCAACGTATATAAGAGCACCACAACACTCACTCTATCAACTCTATGAAACAAAAACCCAACAATCACTCTAATAATTCTGATTTCGCTTCTATCACTTGGAGGACTACCTCCACTAACGGGTTTCCTACCTAAATGAATAATCGTACAAGAACTCACAAAAAACAACAATATCCTCCTAGCTACAGTCATAGTAATAATAGCACTCCTAAACCTATACTTCTACATACGACTAGTCTACTCCACTTCCCTAACAATATTTCCTGTATCCAACAATACAAAAATAAAATGACAGCACAATCCAAAAAAACCCACACTACTCCTTCCACCACTAATCGCTCTATCCACCCTGTCCCTTCCTTTATCACCAATTCTACTAACACTTAACTAGAAATTTAGGTTAAATAGACCAAGAGCCTTCAAAGCCCTAAGAAAGTAAACAGTACTTAATTTCTGTAAAGTTAAGGACTGCAAGATTCTACCCTACATCAATTGGACGCAAACCAATCACTTTACTTAAGCTAAGTCCTCACCTAGATTGGTGGGCTCCAACCCCACGAAATTTAGTTAACAGCTAAACACCCTAGTCAACTGGCTTCAATCTACTTCTCCCGCCGCTAAGGGAAAAAAGGCGGGAGAAGCCCCGGCAGAATTGAAGCTGCTTCTTTGAATTTGCAATTCAATATGAAAACTCACCTCGGGGCTTGGTAAAAAGAGGGGTCACCTCTGTCTTTAGATTTACAGTCTAATGCTTCTTCTCGGCCATTTTACCAGTACTTATGTTCATCAATCGTTGATTATATTCAACTAATCACAAAGACATTGGAACTCTCTACCTACTGTTCGGGGCTTGAGCAGGTATAGTGGGAACAGCTCTCAGCCTTCTTATTCGAGCAGAGCTGGGACAACCAGGAACTTTGCTAGGGGATGATCAAATTTATAACGTTATCGTTACAGCCCATGCCTTCGTCATAATTTTTTTTATAGTTATGCCTATCATAATTGGTGGCTTTGGTAACTGATTGGTCCCTCTAATGATCGGAGCACCCGACATAGCATTTCCTCGAATAAACAATATGAGCTTCTGACTCCTACCCCCTTCCTTTCTCCTCCTCCTCGCCTCCTCAATATTAGAAGCCGGTGCGGGAACAGGGTGAACTGTATATCCTCCTTTAGCAGGAAATTTAGCCCACGCCGGGGCTTCTGTGGACTTGACCATCTTCTCCTTACACCTAGCGGGAGTATCTTCAATCCTAGGGGCTATCAACTTCATCACCACAGTAATTAACATAAAACCTCCGGCTGTGTCACAGTACCAGACTCCCTTATTTGTATGATCTGTAATAATTACAGCCGTACTTCTTCTACTGTCTCTGCCAGTTTTAGCAGCTGGTATTACAATACTTCTAACCGATCGAAACCTAAACACTACATTCTTCGACCCTGCGGGAGGCGGGGACCCCATCCTATATCAACACTTATTTTGGTTCTTTGGCCACCCGGAAGTCTACATTTTAATTCTACCCGGATTCGGCATAATTTCTCACATTGTCACATATTACTCAGGTAAAAAAGAACCATTCGGGTATATAGGCATGGTCTGAGCTATAGTATCCATCGGCTTTTTGGGCTTTATCGTATGAGCTCACCACATATTTACAGTCGGCATGGATGTAGACACTCGCGCATATTTCACATCAGCTACTATGATCATTGCCATTCCCACAGGAGTAAAAGTTTTTAGCTGATTGGCAACATTACATGGCGGCAACATCAAATGATCACCCGCTATATTGTGAGCCCTAGGCTTTATCTTTCTATTTACAGTTGGAGGACTGACAGGGATTGTACTTGCCAACTCATCACTAGATATTGTCCTTCATGACACGTACTACGTTGTAGCGCACTTCCACTATGTCTTGTCAATAGGGGCAGTTTTCGCTATCATAGGAGGATTTGCACACTGATTCCCCCTATTCTCAGGTTACGCATTAAACGACACCTGAGCAAAGATTCACTTCGTAATCATATTTGTAGGTGTAAACATAACCTTTTTTCCACAACACTTCCTAGGCCTGTCCGGAATGCCCCGACGCTACTCGGATTACCCTGACGCTTATACAATATGAAATACCGTATCATCCATCGGCTCCTTCATCTCCCTGACAGCAGTAATACTAATAATTTTTATAATCTGAGAAGCTTTCGCTTCAAAACGGGAAGTATTAGCGATAGAACTCACGGCAACAAATTTAGAGTGACTCCATGGCTGCCCTCCACCCTACCATACGTTTGAGGAACCTACATTCGTAAAACTACCCTAAGAAAGGAAGGAATCGAACCCTCTATAGCTGATTTCAAGTCAACCGCACAACCACTGTGACTTTCTCCATCTAAGGTATTAGTAAAGAAATTACGCAACTTTGTCAAAGTTAACTCACAGGTTGAACCCCTGTATATCTTAATGGCCTATCCGGTTCAATTGGGATTCCAGGACGCTGCCTCCCCCATCATGGAAGAACTCCTATACTTCCATGATCACACCCTAATGATCGTTTTCTTAATTAGCTCTCTGGTCTTATATATCATCTCCCTAATGCTTACTACCGAACTTACACACACAAGCACCATAGATGCACAAGAGGTAGAAACAGTATGAACTATCCTACCCGCAATCATCCTTATTCTTATCGCTCTCCCATCTTTACGTATCCTCTATATAATAGACGAAATCACCACTCCCTCCTTAACCCTCAAAACTATAGGCCACCAGTGATACTGAAGCTATGAGTATACGGATTACAAAGACTTATCTTTCGACTCATATATAATCCCAACATCGGATCTAAAACCTGGTGAACTCCGTCTGCTAGAAGTAGACAACCGAGTCGTACTACCAACAGAAATATCAATCCGTATACTCATTTCCTCAGAAGACGTACTTCACTCATGAACTGTACCCTCACTAGGCGTAAAAACAGACGCTATCCCAGGACGCCTAAACCAAGCGACCCTAATAACTTCACGCCCCGGTATTTACTACGGCCAATGTTCAGAAATCTGTGGTGCAAACCATAGCTTCATGCCAATCGTACTTGAACTAATTCCCCTAAAATACTTTGAAGACTGATTATTATCCATACTTTAGCATCACCGTGAAGCTAGATAGCATCAACCTTTTAAGTTGAAGACTGAAAGCCCTAATCTTTCCACGGTGAGATGCCCCAACTAGATACATCAGCATGACCAATTACCGTCATTTCAATAATTCTAACCCTATTTATCGTCTTCCAATTAAAAGTCCTAAAATTTGGTTACCCCTCAAACCCTGAACCAAAAATACACAGCAAGAACAAACACGCAAACCCTTGAGAAATAAAATGAACGAAAATCTATTTGCCTCTTTCGCTACCCCAATAATTATAGGATTCCCGATCGTAATTCTAATTATTGCTCTTCCCAGCATCCTATTCCCTTCACCTACCCGTCTCATCGCCAACCGACTAACCTCCCTGCAACAATGGTTAATTCGGCTAACATTAAAACAACTAATAACAATGCACAACGTCAAGGGACGAACTTGATCCCTCATACTAACCTCACTGATCTTATTTATTGGCTCGACTAATTTACTGGGCCTATTACCCCACTCATTCACCCCTACTACCCAACTCTCAATAAACCTAGGCATAGCAATCCCCCTATGAGCTGCCGCAGTCATAACGGGATTTCGCCACAAAACAAAAATATCCTTTGCCCATCTATTACCGCAGGGAACACCCATCCTCCTTATCCCTATACTAGTAATTATCGAGACTATCAGCCTTTTCATCCAACCTATAGCACTAGCCGTTCGACTAACAGCCAACATCACAGCGGGCCACTTACTCATACATTTAATTGGAGGAGCCACTTTAACCTTAACCTCAGTCGGTCCCACTACGGCCTCAATCACGTTCACCATCCTTGTGCTCCTTACAATTCTCGAATTCGCCGTAGCCCTAATTCAAGCCTACGTCTTTACCTTATTAGTTAGCCTCTATTTACATGACAACACCTAATGACCCACCAAACTCACGCCTACCACATAGTCAATCCGAGCCCATGACCTCTCACAGGAGCCCTCTCCGCTCTCCTAATAACATCTGGCTTGGCCATATGATTTCACTATAACTCCACCACACTCCTAACTTTGGGGTTATCAACTAACCTACTAACTATATGCCAGTGATGACGCGACATTGTACGAGAAAGCACATTCCAAGGCCACCATACTCAACCCGTCCAAAAGGGCCTACGATACGGAATGATCTTGTTCATCGTATCAGAGATTTTCTTCTTCGCGGGGTTCTTTTGAGCATTTTACCACTCCAGCCTAGCCCCTACTCCTGAACTAGGCGGCTGCTGACCCCCAACAGGCATTCACCCACTAAACCCCCTCGAAGTGCCCCTGCTCAACACAGCAGTACTATTAGCCTCAGGCGTATCCATCACTTGAGCCCATCACGACCTTATAGAAGGCAACCGAACACACATATTACAAGCCCTACTAATCACAATTTCCCTAGGCATTTACTTTACACTCCTTCAAGCCTCCGAATACTTCGAAACAACCTTTACAATCTCAGATGGTGTCTATGGCTCGACCTTCTTTATAGCGACTGGTTTTCATGGACTACACGTAATTATTGGATCAACCTTCCTAACCGTCTGCTTCTTTCGCCAACTGAAATTTCACTTCACATCTAACCATCACTTCGGATTTGAAGCAGCAGCTTGATACTGACACTTCGTTGACGTAGTGTGACTGTTCCTCTATGTCTCTATCTACTGATGAGGATCGTATTCTTTTAGTATTATTCAGTACAGTTGACTTCCAATCAACTAGCTTCGGTAGAACCCGAAAAAGAATAATCAACCTCTCGCTAACGTTCATGACTGATGCTGTTCTGGCCTTACTACTCGTGATAATCGCATTTTGACTCCCACAGCTAAATATCTATACAGAAAAATACAGTTCCTACGAGTGCGGCTTTGACCCAATGGGATCAGCTCGCCTACCATTCTCCATAAAATTTTTTCTAGTAGCCATTACATTTCTCCTATTCGACCTAGAAATTGCTCTTCTACTACCACTCCCCTGGGCATCCCAAATAACCAACCTAAAACTTATGCTCACAATAGCCCTACTATTAATTTCTATCCTAGCCGCTGGCCTGGCCTATGAGTGGTCTCAAAAGGGATTAGAATGAGAAGAGTAGCGTGGTAGTTAGTTTAAACTAAAACAAATGATTTCGACTCATTAGATTCTGGCTCACTCATAACTACCAACATGCCCTCAATCTTCACTAACATCATTCTGGCCTTTGCCACCGCCCTCCTAGGAACACTAGTCTTTCGCTCCCACCTAATATCATCACTCCTGTGCCTAGAAGGAATAATACTATCCCTGTTTACCCTAAGTACGCTCATTATCCTAAACATGCACCTCACCATATCTTTCATAATACCTATCCTACTTCTAGTATTCGCAGCGTGCGAGGCCGCCATTGGCTTGGCCCTTCTAGTAATAGTGTCTAACACATATGGCTTAGACTATATTAAAAACCTCAGTCTCCTCCAATGCTAAAATTCATCATCCCAACAATCATGTTGCTCCCAGTAACTTGATACTCCAACAATTCCATAATCTGAATCAACACAACCTCACATAGCCTAATAATCAGCTTCATGGGCCTATTTCTCCTTAACTATCCCAGCGATAGCAATAATAACTTCTCTCTAAGCTTCTCCTCCGATCCCTTATCATCACCACTCTTAATACTAACTATATGGTTACTCCCTCTCATAATTATAGCAAGCCAACACCACCTTGCAAAAGAACCTTGATTTCGCAAAAAATCTTATCTATCCTTACTGATCACCCTGCAAATATTTCTAATTATGACATTTACAGCCACTGAACTGATCCTATTCTACATCCTATTTGAAGCTACATTAATTCCTACCCTTATCGTCATCACCCGCTGGGGCAACCAAACAGAACGTCTAAGTGCGGGTTTATACTTCCTGTTCTACACCCTTGTTGGGTCCCTCCCACTACTCCTAGCGCTAACCTACCTACAAAGTTCTATGGGTTCACTGAATCTCCTAACAACTAATCTCTGACTCAAAGAGATACCCAACTCGTGGTCTACCAATCTACTATGACTAGCATGCACTATGGCATTCATAGTTAAAATACCACTATACGGCCTCCACCTATGACTACCAAAAGCCCACGTAGAAGCACCCATCGCCGGATCAATAGTTCTCGCAGCTGTACTTCTAAAATTGGGTGGTTACGGAATAATACGAATTTCCATATTTCTAGACCCCACGACAAAATCTATGGCATACCCATTTCTCATACTATGCCTATGGGGGATAATTATAACCAGCTCCATCTGCCTGCGACAGACAGATTTAAAGTCACTCATCGCCTACTCATCCGTCAGCCACATAGCATTGGTCATCGTAGCTATCCTTGTTCAGACACCATGAAGTTTCATAGGAGCAACGGCCCTGATAATCGCACATGGCCTAACATCATCTATGTTATTTTGCCTTGCTAATTCAAATTATGAACGAATTCATAGCCGAACCATATTGATAGCCCGAGGACTCCAAACCCTTCTTCCCCTTATAGCCACTTGATGACTACTTGCCAGCCTGACCAACCTAGCCCTACCCCCATCTATCAACCTAATCGGAGAATTACTCGTAACAATTACATCCTTCTCATGATCAAACATTACAGTTATCCTAATCGGCTTAAACATACTTATCACTGCCCTTTACTCCCTATACATACTAATTACCACACAACGAGGAAAACTTACATACCACTTACACAATTTAAGCCCATCACTCACACGAGAAAACACCCTAATATCTATACACATACTCCCCCTACTACTCCTCACCCTGAACCCCAAAATCATCTTGGGATCAACACTCTGTAGATATAGTTTAAACAAAACACTAGATTGTGAATCCAGCAATAGAAGCTCAAATCCTCTTATCTACCGAGAAAGTAATCATAAGAACTGCAATTCTTAACCCCATATATAAATATAGGCTTCCTCAACTTTTAAAGGATAAGAGCTATCCGCTGGTCTTAGGAACCAGAAAATTGGTGCAACTCCAAATAAAAGTAATAAACCTACTCTCCTCTTTTACCCTAATTACCCTAGCAATCCTAATCATACCGATCATTACAGATTTAATAAACGCTCGCAAGGATCTCCCCTATCCATCTTATGTAAAATCCACTATCACACTCGCCTTTATCACCAGCCTAGTCCCGACGACACTATTTATGTTCTCAGGACAAGAAGTGATCATCTCCAATTGACACTGAATGACGATTCAGACTATAAAATTAACCCTAAGCTTCAAGCTAGACTACTTTTCAATCCTGTTTATACCAGTAGCACTATTCGTCACCTGGTCCATCATAGAATTCTCAATATGGTACATGAATACTGACCCCAAAATCGACCAATTCTCCAAATATCTCCTGCTATTCCTCATTACAATAATAATCTTGGTAACCGCCAACAACCTATTCCAACTGTTCATTGGTTGAGAAGGAGTTGGCATCATATCATTTTTACTTATCGGTTGATGACACGGACGAACCGATGCAAACACAGCAGCCTTACAAGCAATCTTGTACAACCGCATCGGGGACATCGGATTTATTCTATCCATAATATGATTCTTATTATACTCAAATTCGTGAGAATTCCAACAAATATTTGTCCTAGATAAAAACCCCCATATAATCCCGCTAGCCGGTTTGCTCCTAGCAGCCACCGGAAAATCAGCCCAGTTCGGACTACACCCATGACTACCATCGGCAATAGAAGGTCCAACTCCAGTTTCAGCTCTACTCCACTCTAGCACAATAGTCGTGGCAGGAGTCTTTCTCCTAATCCGATTCTACCCTTTAGTAGAAAATAACTCACCCATCCAGACCATAGCACTATGCCTTGGCGCTATTACCACACTATTCACGGCAACATGCGCCCTCACACAAAATGATATCAAGAAAATTGTAGCCTTCTCTACCTCTAGCCAACTGGGCCTAATAATAGTCACTATTGGCATTAACCAACCTCACCTAGCCTTCCTACACATCTGTAACCACGCCTTTTTTAAAGCTATGCTCTTTATATGCTCGGGGACTATCATCCACAACCTAAACGACGAACAAGACATTCGAAAAATAGGAGGCCTATTTAAAACAATACCTCTCACATCTTCATCTCTCATCATCGGAAGCCTTGCACTTACAGGAATGCCCTTCCTAACAGGCTTCTACTCAAAAGACCTAATCATTGAATCCGTAAACGTCTCTAACACTAACGCCTGAGCCCTGCTAGTCACACTAATCGCCACCTCACTAACTTCCATTTACAGCGCACGGATCATTTTCTACGTGCTAACGGGCCAACCCCGATTTAACACTACAGCTACCATCAACGAAAACAACCCATTGCTAATTAACTCAATTAAACGCCTAGCATTCGGTAGTATTTTTGCCGGATTTCTTCTATCCAATAACGTCATACCCATGAATGCTCCACAAACCACAATACCTACATACCTAAAAATAACCGCCCTGATAATTTCCATCACAGGATTTGCCTTAGCAATAGAACTAAACCTTATAACAAAAAACCTAAAACTCAAGTCACCATCAAATACACTCAAATTCTCAGGACTACTAGGATTTTTCCCAACAACCATGCACCGCCTCATACCTTCACTCAACTTAACCATAAGCCAAAAAGCAGCATCCGTTCTATTGGACTTAACATGACTAGAAAAAACCATACCAAAAAACGTATCTCAACTGCAAATGATGACCTCAATCGCCTTATCTAGCCAAAAAGGCTTAATCAAGTCATATTTTGCCGCACTCCTAATTTCAATGCTTCTAATTACACTTCTAATCACTTAATATACCCCTACCCCGAACAATTTCAATAACAATTAAAACACTGATCAGCAAGGATCATGCAGCAATCACAATAAATCAACTAGTTCAACCATAAAGAGCAGTTACCCCTAAAGAATCCTCACGAACCACACCAACCTCTTTATCTAAAAACGTAATTCAGTTTTCTAGATTAGCAAAGCCAACTTCCACCCCCAACCCATCATGCCCTATTATCAACACTACCATTAACAACTCAATAATCAAACCTAATAACAAAGCCCCCCAGATAACAACATTAGATCCCCAAGTTTCAGGATACTCTTCAGTAGCCATAGCTGTGGTATAACCAAACACCACAAGTATCCCCCCCAGATAGATTAAAAATACTACCAAACCTACAAAAGAACCCCCAATACTCACGACAATACCACAGCCCACAGCCCCACTAACAATAAGACCCACACCACCGTAAATAGGAGAAGGTTTAGAAGAAAAACTTATAAATCCTAACACAAAACCGACACTCAACGCAAACACAACATATATCATAGTTCCCACATGGAGTTTAACCATGACCAATGATATGAAAAACCATCGTTGTATTTCAACTATAAAAACACTAATGACCAATACCCGAAAAATTCACCCCCTAATGAAAATTATAAACAACTCATTCATCGACCTCCCAACACCCTCCAACATCTCTTCATGATGAAACTTCGGCTCTCTTCTAGGAGCCTGCCTAGCCCTTCAAATCGTCACAGGACTATTCCTAGCAATACACTACACAGCAGACACAACAACCGCATTCTCCTCCGTCACCCACATTTGCCGAGATGTAAATTACGGATGAATCATCCGATATCTCCATGCCAATGGGGCATCCATGTTCTTCCTATGCTTGTTCATCCACGTCGGCCGAGGATTATATTATGGCTCCTTCACACTATCAGAAACCTGAAATATCGGCATCACCCTGCTCCTTACAGTAATAGCCACGGCCTTTATAGGCTATGTTCTCCCATGGGGACAGATATCCTTCTGAGGCGCCACGGTAATCACTAACCTGCTTTCGGCTATCCCCTATATTGGACCCAACCTAGTAGAATGAATCTGAGGTGGCTTTTCTGTCGACAAAGCCACACTTACCCGATTCTTCGCATTTCACTTCATTCTACCTTTTATCATCACAGCCCTAGCTGCAATTCATCTTCTTTTCCTTCATGAAACAGGATCTAACAACCCCCTAGGCATCTCATCAAACCCTGACAAAATCCCTTTCCACCCTTACTATGTAACTAAAGATCTACTAGGAGCCGTCCTCCTAATCCTTCTACTCATAACCCTAGTATTATTCTTTCCTGATCTATTAGGAGACCCTGACAACTACACCCCAGCTAACCCCTTAAATACACCACCCCATATTAAACCAGAATGATATTTCCTGTTTGCCTACGCTATCCTGCGATCTATTCCCAATAAACTGGGAGGAGTACTAGCTCTGATCTCTTCTATCCTAATTCTAGCCATTATCCCCCTACTCCAAACAACTAAACAACAAAGCATAATATTCCGACCCCTAAGCCAATGCCTATTCTGAATCCTAGTAGCCGACCTATGTACTCTCACGTGAATTGGAGGACAACCCGTTGAAAACCCCTTCATTTCCATTGGCCAAACGGCATCCATCCTTTACTTCTCTCTTATCCTTGTTATCATGCCAACAGTAAGCCTAGTCGAAAACAAAATGCTTAAATGAAGAGCCCTAGTAGTATATCCAATGCCTCGGTCTTGTAAACCGAAAAAGGAGAACAATTCTCCCTGGGGTAATTTCAAGGAAGAAGCTTCAGCCCCACCTTCAGCCCCCAAAGCTGAAATTCTATTTAAACTACTCCTTGCCCGACATGGGACAGCCGCTAACACAATTCAACTGCATTTTCCACGGTCCGTCCTATGTACGTCGTGCATTATGCGCCTTTCCCCATTCATAATGCATTAGTACATATGTATAATATCGTACATGGTACATGATATGTGTATCGTGCATCTACTCCATGCCTGCATGCGTATAAGCAAGTACAATATACCTATTAACCGTGCATAAAACATCAAATCCGTAACTCCACTACAGGGAAAACACCCCATGACTATTCATCAACCTGATAAATCCCTTGATTTGATAAGGCACATGAACTCATTAATCGGATATAGCACATCTCGACATTGATCGGACAGAGCACATCAAATTCGTCAACTCTCGTCAAAACGGATAATCACCTCCAATTTCACTAGTGGAACTACCATCCTCCGTGAAACCATCAACCCGCCCACATAATGCCCCTCTTCTCGCTCCGGGCCCATTAAAACTTGGGGGTAGCTAGACTGAAACTATAACTGGCATCTGGTTCTTACCCCAGGGCCATAACAATACAACCGCTCATTCGTTCCCCTTAAATAATACATCTCGATGGATTAGTTACCAATTAGTCCGTGACCCTGGCATCAATTGAACTGTCATGCCTCTGGTATCTTTTAATTTTCGGGGATGCTTGGACTCACCATGGCCTACGCCGGCCCGCGCGCGGTACATTGATTGTAGCTGGACTAAACATGTACATTCTTTACCCTCATAATTATCACAGTGGCTATTTAATTCATGCTCGAATGACATAAACATTTTTAACAGTTCATGTGCATGCGCATGCACATGAACTCCTCGTACGAACGCATACGCGCACGTACTTGATTTAATACCAAATTACCTACACAAACCCCCTTACCCCCCGTTCTAAATCTTTCGCAATTATGGTACTTCCGCTCCTGCCAAACCCCAAAAACAAGAGCTTCCCACACTGCCTACTCAACTAGAACTATCTAATTATCAATAACGACCACTTGCACGACCAAATAACCCCACCCAATTAGAAATTTTACTAAAATAAATTCTTTTTAAAGCACTCACAATTTTAACTGTCATCCCAGTATTGTCTAACCCCCCCCCCTCCCGTTTACAAATTTAATTCCAAACCGACCCAAATTAACTATAACCTTACCACAAACCCCAATCAACCCACTAATACAACACCCTAGGACCCAACTATGCACCGCATACCCCAAACCAAACAACTAAACCTAATATTCACCCAAACACACATACACCCCCCCCCCCCTTTTTTTTTCATACTAACATATCACCCAAAACCACCCTGCAACTAGCACAAATATAAA